TGTATATGTAAATCTTAGATGTGTAAATATGCAGAATTCGTAGACGAAAGGGTATAAATAAGGAAAAAAAGAATAGGGTATACGTAAATCAATATGCTAAAAAAAAGCCGATGCGATAGAAATGAAAGAATGAACCATAAATTAAGAGTTCAGGTTCGAATTCCGCCGCTAATATATATGGGATTTTCTAGAATGATAGACAAATAAAAGACTTTCTACAAATTTTTGTTCATTGACTTTCTATTTTGAAAATAGATTGGTTGAACTCACTCATTGAAATTGAATCAAAGAAATAGAAAAAGGAAGGAATAAGTAAACAATTGAATTGGATTCGGTTGTATGATCCCAACAAAATAGAGTGCTAACTCCCATTTCGTAGTGAATTAACCGATCAACTTGTTATCGGACATTTCTTTTTTTTTTTTTTTTCGCAAAAAAAATAATATTAATATATATAAATATTATTTTTTTTATTTGACTTTATTACTTTATAATTATGAGAATCAATCCTACTACTTCTAGTCCTGGGGTTTCCACACTTGAAAAAAATAACCTGGGGCGTGTCGCTCAAATCATTGGTCCAGTGTTGGATGTAGCTTTTCCACCAGGCAAGATGCCTAATATTTACAACGCTCTGGTCGTTAAGGGCCGAGATACTTCCGGTCAACCGATTAATGTAACTTGTGAGGTACAACAATTATTAGGAAATAATCGCGTTAGGGCTGTAGCGATGAGTGCTACAGACGGCCTAACGCGAGGAATGGAAGTGATTGATACAGGGGCTCCTTTAAGTGTTCCGGTGGGCGGAGCAACTCTCGGACGAATTTTTAATGTACTTGGGGAGCCCGTTGATAATTTAGGTCCTGTAGATACTCGAACAACATCTCCTATTCATAGATCCGCACCTGCCTTTATACAGTTAGACACAAAATTATCTATTTTTGAAACAGGAATTAAAGTGGTAGACCTTTTAGCCCCCTATCGCCGTGGAGGAAAAATAGGACTGTTTGGAGGGGCTGGAGTGGGTAAAACCGTACTCATTATGGAATTAATCAACAATATTGCAAAAGCTCATGGAGGTGTATCTGTATTTGGCGGAGTAGGTGAACGTACTCGTGAAGGAAATGATCTTTACATGGAAATGAAAGAATCCGGAGTTATTAACGAAGAAAATATTCCAGAATCAAAAGTGGCTCTAGTCTACGGGCAAATGAATGAACCGCCCGGCGCTCGTATGAGAGTTGGCTTGACAGCCCTAACTATGGCGGAATATTTTCGAGATGTTAATAAACAAGACGTACTTCTCTTTATTGACAATATCTTCCGTTTCGTCCAAGCAGGATCTGAAGTATCTGCCTTATTGGGTAGAATGCCGTCAGCTGTGGGTTATCAACCTACTCTTAGTACCGAAATGGGCTCTTTACAAGAAAGAATTACTTCTACCAAACAAGGGTCCATAACTTCGATTCAAGCAGTTTATGTACCTGCAGACGATTTGACTGACCCCGCTCCTGCCACAACATTTGCACATTTAGATGCAACTACTGTACTATCAAGAGCATTAGCCGCCAAAGGTATCTATCCGGCAGTAGATCCTTTAGATTCAACGTCAACTATGCTCCAACCTCGAATCGTTGGCGAGGCACATTATAAAATTGCGCAAAGAGTTAAGCAAACTTTACAACGTTACAAAGAACTTCAGGACATTATAGCTATCCTTGGGTTAGACGAATTATCCGAAGAAGATCGTTTAACCGTAGCAAGAGCACGAAAAATTGAGCGTTTCTTATCACAACCTTTTTTCGTTGCCGAAGTCTTTACGGGTTCGCCAGGAAAATATGTCGGTCTAGCAGAAACAATTAGAGGGTTTCAATTGATCCTTTCCGGAGAATTAGACGGGCTTCCCGAGCAGGCCTTTTATTTGGTAGGTAACATCGACGAAGCTACCGCGAAAGCTATGAACTTAGAAATGGAGAACAAATTGAAGAAATGACCTTAAATCTTTGTGTACTGACTCCTAATCGAATTGTTTGGGATTCCGAAGTAAAAGAAATCATTTTATCTACTAATAGTGGACAAATCGGCGTATTACCAAACCACGCTCCGATTGCCACTGCTGTAGATATAGGTATATTAAGAATACGACTTAACGACCAATGGTTAACGATGGCTCTGATGGGCGGTTTTGCTCGAATAGGCAATAATGAGATCACAGTTTTAGTAAACGATGCTGAGAGGGGTAGTGACATTGATCCACAAGAAGCTCAGCAAACTCTTGAAATAGCAGAAGCTAATTTGAGGAAAGCAGAAGGAAAGAGACAAACAATTGAGGCAAATCTAGCTCTCAGACGAGCTAGGACACGAGTCGAGGCTATCAATACGATTTCGTAACGAGTCGGTATGTACGCATAAGCATACTAAAAAAAGGATGTTTTGTTTAGAAATAGAATCCTATTTTTTTTTATCTTTAATTAAGCATAATGAAATCTAATGTAAGGAA